GGACGTCCTAAAGCACTCATGGTATCATTATGAATGTACAAGCCAAAACTGTGAAAACCTAGAAATATACATACCCAGTTAAGGTGGGATATTATTGCATCGCGGTGTCTAAGGACGCGATCTAATAGATCGTTGTATCGAGTCGTTGGATCATAGTCTCTTACCATAAAAATGGCTGCATGTGCAGCAGCACCAACTATTAGAAATCCGCCAATCCACATGTGGTGTGTGAACAAGGAAAGTTGTGTACCATAGTCAGTAGCTAGGTATGGATAGGGGGGCATAGAGTACATATGATGAGCTACAACAATAGTTGTAGAGCCTAGCATAGCTAGGTTAAGAGATAATTGAGCATGCCATGACGTTGTTAGGATTTCATAGAGACCTTTATGGCCCTGTCCTGTAAATGGACCTTTATGAGCTTCCAAAATATCTTTAAGTCCATGACCAATACCCCAGTTAGTCCTATACATATGACCTGCGATCAGGAAAAGAATAGCAATAGCTAAATGATGGTGCGCAATATCGCTCAACCATAGACCACCGGTTATTGGATCTAGCCCTCCGCGAAAACTAAGAAATTCTGCGTATTTGGACCAATTCAAGGTGAAAAAGGGAGTTGCTCCTTCGGCAAAACTAGGATAAAGTTGAGCCAAAAGGTCGCGATTCAAGATAAATTCATGAGGAAGTGGTATCTCCTTAGGATCAACCCCAGCGTCAAGAAATTGGTTAATCGGTAAAGATACATGGATTTGGTGCCCCGCCCAAGAAAGAGACCCAAGTCCTAATAACCCCGCTAAGTGATGATTCAACATGGATTCTACATCTTGGAACCAGGCTAATTTGGGTGCCGCTTTGTGATAGTGGAACCAACCAGCAAAAAGCATTAACGATGCAAAAATCAATGCACCGATTGCGGTACAATAGAGTTGTAACTCACTAGTTATTCCAGATGCTCGCCAAATCTGAAAAAACCCAGAGGTTATTTGGATTCCTCGGAAACCCCCGCCTACATCACCATTCAATATTTCTTGCCCTACTATTGGCCAAACTACCTGAGCACTGGGTCCAATGTGAGTAGGATCACTTAGCCATGCTTCATAATTGGAAAAACGGGCACCATGGAAGTACATGCCACTCAACCAAAGAAAGATAATGGAGAGTTGACCGAAATGAGCACTAAAGACTTTTCGAGAGATCTCCTCCAAATCTCCGGTATGACTATCGAAATCGTGAGCATCAGCATGTAGGTTCCAGATCCAAGTGGTAGTATCAGGGCCCTTAGCTATTGTTCTTGAGAAATGGCCGGGTTTGGCCCATTCCTCAAAAGATGTTTTTACAGGATCCCTATCCACAACAATTTTTACTTCTGGTTCCGGCGAACTAATAATCATTAAGTCCTCCTCTTTCCGGACAAGACATACAAAGAGACCCGCCAACTGTCTTTTTAGTGAACCTTTGAAAGATAGATATTACGATTAGTCCTTTTCTTTACTATCTACCGTCCTTCGATTTTTTTAGTTATTCACTGGAGCAATTATATATTGAATCAATCCGAGGCAAGTGTTCGGATCTATTATGACATAAGGATTAGGTGCCTAACGGACATTGGTTATCTTGGATTTCCCAACGTAACAAAAACAAAAAAATCTTTTTTAAATTTAAGAAGCTAGTGTATTTTTTTTTATTTAAGAGTATAAATCCCTATCTACATCTACTTTCCTTGAGCATAATATAGATTTTTTTATTCGATTCCAAATTCCAAGATAACTCATTAGAGTTATTAATAAGATGGTCTTGATATATTACCAATATTTAGATTGCCCCCTTTTTATTCGCTTTATTACTTCTATTCCAGACCCTATCGTTTCTCCTTATGAAATATCATCTAAAATAGAAGGTAGAAGAAAGGGATATAATGAAATTCTTGATTCGATCTTCCGACCTAATTTATTTGATTAATGGTGCAATAACCAAACCACCCATTTTATGAAAAAGGAGAGTGGTCTTATTCAAATTCAAAGCGCTTCGTAATCTTCAACCAGTTCTGTGCTTCAATATAATTTCCCGGAGTAAGCGCTATAGCTTGTTTCCAATACTCAGCAGCTTGATCAAACCAAGCTTCCGCAATTTCCGAATCACCCTGTAGAATGGCCTGCTCTCCTCGGTCGGAATAGGGAGTTCCTTCCCCTAGAACCGTACTTGAGAGTTTCCTACCTCATACGGCTCATAAATTGCTATCTTAATTTCTCCTATCTTAACTGAATTCGATTTCTCAAAAATCGATCCAATTTCTTCTTGGGTTAAGTTAATTACCTAAGTTTCAAACCCTAATTTTGATCAATAATCAGTTTGATCTTTTCTCCCACCTTAAGAAAAATGAAGCATAGATAGACCTATATCCTTTGTCCTAATTTTCTGAAAGGTAACTATCTCGGTTTCATATATGAAATTTCTATAGAATCCTTGAAAAAGACTTTTTCCCATAAGCAAGAAAAAAGAACTTACTATCTTTGGGATCTGATACTACACCGCTGCTTAATCCCTTAGTGGATCGGCTCCATTACATAAGCGGATTCCTAAATTTTGCCCCATATCATGGGATAAGTAAGCAGTTTTTTTTAGTTGTATCAACCAAGTCGCTCACTAATTGATCTTTACGGTGCTTTCTCTATCAATTTGAGAACTTTATCCATAGAGTAGTATAGGCCATACTTTCCTCCTATTTTGATTCTCGTGAAGTGTCTTTCCTTCCTACAGCTGATAAGGCAAAATCGTTGTTTTGACGATCCCTATGTAGAAAGCCCTTTTTCTTTTTCTAGTAAATACTAGAAAATTTGATCGTTTCTTTTTTTCTTCTTTCTATAGTGGAGATAGTCGCACGTAATGGCAGATCACGGCCATATTATTAAAAGCTTGTGGTAAGAAAGGGTTTCGTTCTAGTGCCCGGAAATAATATTCCAAAGCCTTTGTATGCTCTCCATTGCTTGTGTGTATAAGGCCTATGTTATAGAGTATATAACTTCGATCATAGGGATCAATTTCTAGTCGCGTAGCTTCATAATAATTCTGCAAAGCTTCCGCATAATTTCCTTCGGATTGAGCCAACATCCGTTACGGTCGTTCATTCTATTCAAAAAATCTCCGTTCCAAAACCGTACATGAGGTTTCCATCTCATACGGCTCCTCCCTTCTGTACATAGTACTAAGCGAAATAATCTAGAGAATAAAAATGGAATTAGTCCCATCTCATTATGGACCGAAAGGGGCTGGTATTTTTCCAAGAAATCTCTAGCCAACCTTCCCGCAAGAGGTTTTTCTTAACACCAATGAATTCTATTAATGCTAGAGGAAAACAATAGCTCCAAGAATTTCTTTGTTCTCAACGCCTCCTATTTACAGGAATTAGCCACTTCAACGATCTTTGATGGTTATAGGGGTATCCAAAGTACAAACCTGATGGTTATTTGTTATCCCAACCATTCTTCCCAGCCCTGATACCGATCAGGAAAGGGCTAATTTCTAACAAAGTTTTTCTCTTGTTGATTCCTATTTCTAGGTGTAGTGCTTTTATCCCCTATGCTACCTATTGGTACTAGTAGAGTAGGATTAGCCTGTAATACAGAACCTATCCTGTAGGTGTAACTCTTCGCTCAATACTCAAATCTACAGTTGAAGCATCTGAGGCCGCATCAATCGGGGATACACGACAGAAGGAATTGTTAGTTCACCTCACCTTCCCCAAGCGTGGGTTTCCTTTACAAATTTTGTTCTCTCTATGCGAACCCCTCCCTCTTTCTCGTAAGACTGGGGCGTGGGTAGGGCTAAAAAAAAAACAAAAAAAAGAGTCAAATCGCACCATCTCTATAATAAGTAAATGCCCTTTTTTCCCCTGAGGTTGTCGGAATTATTCGCAATAAAATATTGGCTACAATTGAGGAGGTCTTATCAATGAAATTTCCATTTATACGGGATCTAGGCATAATTCCCAACCCATTCCATGTAGAATTCTTTTCATTCCTTCACAAAATAACATAAAAAAACAAATCTATTCGATTCTTATAAATCGATCCATATGCTCTAGATGAATAAGAGAGGTATTTCCGCTCAGCTCAAATTATCTCCTTTTCCATCTGTTTGGACAAGAAGAGATATGAAATATTTGACTAAGATTGGATTTCATTCCACTTTCCTATTTCTCAACAACAACTTCTCTCAACAACTATTTCACGTTTTCAAAGTCATTAATTGCCTCATACCCTATTTTCTATGTCGATTGTATGGGGTAGCGTACCTTATGCAAACGGAATTCTAGGGTTCCTTTTTTTTTATTATAAGAAGAATTCTTCCTTCCATTCTCTTTTTCTTTGGTTTGGGGAAAACTCAAACTTTTCGAGGGAGTGGAATTCCTAGGAAAAAATCTTGGATCCGTCGACTTAGATAAAAAGGAATTTTTATAATAGAACCATGGAACTCCGGAGCGTTTGTGGTTGTACTTGTACTACAGGAATAGGAAAACTCGCTATTCACTCTGTTTATTTTCCATAATAAGATTATGTAGGAGAGATGGCCGAGCGGTTCAAGGCGTAGCATTGGAACTGCTATGTAAACTTTTGTTTACCGAGGGTTCGAATCCCTCTCTTTCCGTTTCTCTTAATTCATCAACGTTAATGATCACAATGTATCAAATCAAATAACAATTTATTCCACCAAGAATCCCTTTATTTAATAGAAATTCTCTATACCAAATTAATCTGGTATGTAAAATACACATAGGGAAAAGAACAAAAAACAAAAAGGAATCCTAGGGTTAATCCATTTCTGCTAGGTGAACGGGAAAATACGAATTAAGGGCCTTAGGTCGATTTAGTTCGGGGAAAGGGGAAGAAAATTCTATGAACCTTTCCATTTTTCGTTAAGTTCAAGTCTGACGAGAGTAATATTCTACAACTAACAACTCATTTATTTTGAGACCAACCCACTTCCTATCTAGGATTTTTTTGACTAGTCCTTTATATTGCAATGTGTCAATCGTCAAATGCTTTGGAAATTTCCCTGGGTCGGATGAAGCAATAGAATTTTGAACCAGACGTTTTGATCTTTGGTTATCCTTCGTAGTAATAATATCTCGGGGTTTGCAACGAAAACTTGGTATATCGACTATACGACCATTAACTAAAATATGTCTATGGTTAACTAATTGTCGGGCCCCGGGAATGGTTGAAGCCATACCCAATCGAAAAAGGATATTATCCAAACGCATTTCAAGTAATTGTAGTAAAACCATACCTGTTGACCTTTTTGCTTTTCCGGCGATATGTACATATCTAAGTAATTGTCGTTCTGTCAGACCATAATGAAAACGCAATTTCTGTTTTTCTTGAAGACGAATACGATATTGTTCTTTTTTTCCAGAATGGAATTTCTTTTTCAGATTACTTCCGGATTTAGGTGTTTTTCTAGTGAGTCCTGGTAAAGCTCCCAGACGGCGTATTTTTTTTAAACGAGGTCCTCGATAACGGGACATGAAGACTCCTTTTTTTTATTGAAATTTCATTTTACACAATTAATTTCATTGTATTTACATTACAGAATACATCGAAATTAAAACTGAATTAAACTAAAGAGGATAAACAGAGTAAAATTCACTAAAGTACCACAAAAAATGGAATTTCATCAACATTTGGATTTTTTGTATATATATTATTTATTTTATTGTTTTGTATCTAGCAAAATTGTAGGGTAGAACGACATAATAGATTCTAGATTCTCCATTTAATTCGGAGAAAAAGAGTGATTCTTGTTCATGGAACATCGATAGAGAAAAAAGCCGACTATCGGATTTGAACCGATGACCCTCGCATTACAAATGCGATGCTCTAACCTCTGAGCTAAGTGGGCTTACATAACAGAAATAGTGTAATAAATAGAAATATGTATAGTATAGGAAATCCGTAAAATGTCAGATCTTAATTATTAATCTTAACTATTAACTAGTTCGAAATTGGACGTTATACTTAGAAAAAAAGAATTAATATCAAGCGTTATAGTATGACTTTGAATACTCTAAAAAAGAAACGTGGTAGGTGGGGGAGAGAAAAACCTTGGGATATATTGATTCGGATTGAATTGGAAATACAGCAACGATAGAATCAATTCAATGCTGAATTGCAATAAGCGGAGTCTCCCAAATAGAGACGAACCGCTAGACTACATCGAGTAATGAATTTAACGATTCAAAAAAAAACTAAGAGATGGATGAAATTAGACAAGGAATCCGGGTCTCAAAGAAAAATAAAAAGGGGATATGGCGAAATCGGTAGACGCTACGGACTTGATTGTATTGAGCCTTGGTATGGAAACCTGCTAAGTGGTAACTTCCAAATTCAGAGAAACCCTGGAATTAAAAATGGGCAATCCTGAGCCAAATCCGTGTTTTGCGAAAACAAATAGCTCTCCAACTAGAATCCAAAGGAAAAGGATAGGTGCAGAGACTCAATGGAAGCTGTTCTAACGAATCGAGTTAATTACGTTGTGTTGGTGGCGGAACTCCCTCTAAATTAGAGAAAGAAGGGCTTTATATTATACATCTAATACACACGTATAGATATAGATATTGAATAGCAAACGATTAATCACAGAACTTATATCATAATAGAGGTTCTTTAATTTTTTTAGAATTATTGTGAATCCATTCTAATCGAATATTGAGTAATCAAATTCTTCAATTCATAGTTTTCGAGATCTTTTAAAAAGTGGATTAATCGGACGAGGATAAAGAGAGAGTCCCATTCTACATGTCAATACTGACAACAATGAAATTTCTAGTAAAAGGAAAATCCGTCGACTTTTTAAGTCGTGAGGGTTCAAGTCCCTCTATCCCCAAAACCTCTTTTATTCCCTAACTATAACTATAGTAATAGTATTTATCCTGTTTTTTCTTTTTATTATTTATTATATTAACTTGATTTTTAAGTATTATGGAGTACTTTATTGATTTTTTAGTCCCTTTAATTGACAGAGATACAAATACTCTACTAGGATGATGCACAAGAAAAGGTCAGGATAGCTCAGTTGGTAGAGCAGAGGACTGAAAATCCTCGTGTCACCAGTTCAAATCTGGTTCCTGGCACAGAAAAAAAAAGATCTAGCGAATAGGTATTGATACAAATACCCCGAGATGGGTTGGGATACATATTCGTTAATAAGATAGTATAGATAGAGTAAGTATGATTTTTTCATCTAAGTAGATAAATCTCTAAATAGAGGCACCCCTTTTTCTTCCTTTTTGCTTTTCTTAATTTTGTATTCTGCTATTCCGACGAATATTTTTTTATTCTATTGTTGGTTATCTTACTTTCCTAGTTATTCTAAGCAATGCGCGCGGTACAAAGTTCGTGGTAGGGAACTTCTTTGAGTCATCATATTTTTCTGTTCATACGAAGGAAATGAATATGCTATTTTCCATTGGAGAATCGAAATGAAGCCCTTTTTTGCTCC